AATTTAAGATTGCTTTCTTTTAGGAGTCTCTTTTTTTAGACTAGAACTAGAAGAATTATCCTTGTCTTTGTTTATGTCTCAGGTTGGAACAAATTACAAAAATTCGTCCCCTCCTGCGGATTAACCGACATTTTTGACAAATTTTACGAACAGAAGCCCTTATTTTCATAGCTGTTATTCCTTAATTCCGAATTCATTGGAAGAAAATAAGTTTCTTGAAATTTTGTAACCATTCAATTTATCCCCCTAAAAAAAAAGATTGAAGTTGAAAAACCACCTAATTATTCTAACCCTTTCCTTGATAGGGATTCTAACAATTCTATGCCTCCGGTCGGTAATGATTTACCTTAAATTAATTGAAATTGAATTTTTATCCTATCTACTGATAGTATACGTATAAAAAAACTTCTTTGGGTCGTTCCTAAAGCATAATCTCGAATCATATATTCATTATCGAAAGGAATCCTGATCATACCATTGAGAAATAATTCAGTAATTAAACCCTCACGAATTCATTTTATTTTTGTTCTTTCATTCCAGGTACTTCGAAGTATCAACTAATGTAGGACAGGAGGAGCAATATTAGTAGACAATTTGCCCTTATTTCTTTTTTTTTTTTCACAAATAGGAAGGTTTCGGATACAATTCGGATATTAAACGGATTAATTACCATATATAACACAAAATTTCTCCGCCGATTCCTTCTAGTCGAGCCTCTCGGTCTGTCATTATACCTCGAGAAGTAGAAAGAATTACAATACCTATTCCGCCTAAAATTCTAGGAATTTTGTGATACTTAGAATAGATTCGTAGACCGGGCCGACTAATACGTTTTAAATTTAAAGTATTTTGATATGGTCCTTTCCTATTTCTTCTATGTCGTAGGGTTAAAACAAAAAAGTATTTCTTGTTTTCCTGGTGTTTTCTTATGTTCTCGATAAAACCTTCTCGTAAAAGTATTTTAACAATGGTTTCGTTGATGTTAGTCGATGCTATTCGAACCGTTCCTTTTCTATTCATGTCAGCATTTCGTATAGAGGTTATTATTTCAGCAATAGGGTCCCTCCCCACCGTAAATTCTCCCTTCCCCCGAATTTTGATATAATCAACATGCTTTTTTTTATTTATTAGTATTAAAGGTATATGCATAAGACATAATCTAATCTACTTGAGACATAATCCACAATTTATCTATGTCATTTCAATAATTCCGTTTAAATAGATAATTCTATTGAAGTCTCATCTTATATTTATAATACTTCAGGAGCTAATGAAACTATTTTAGTGAAATTTAACTGTCTCAATTCCTGGGCGATTGCACCAAAAATCCGAGTTCCTTTTGGATTTCCTGCTTGATCAATTACAACTGCAGCATTGTCATCATATCGTATTATAATACCGTTGTCGCGCTTGAATTCTTTACAAGTACGTACAATTACAGCTCTGATCACTTCTGCTCTTTCCAGAGGTGTATTAGTATTAGCTATTGCTTTCTTGATCACAGCAACAATAACGTCACCGATATGAGCATACCGGCGATTACTAGCTCCTATGATTCGAATACACATCAATTCTTGGGCCCCGCTGTTATCTGCTACATTCAAATGGGTCTGAGGTTGAATCATTTTTGAATCTCTTCTTTCAATGCAACAAAGGACGAATAAAAAAAGAAATATTGTTTGTCAAAAAAAGAAAATCTACAATTGTTTTTTGATTCCTAAGACCTCTTTCTCTTGGTTTTCTATATTGCTATCCTGAACTAATGAATTGAGTTTTTATAGGCATTTTTGATGCTGCGATTAAAATAGCCTTTCTGGCTATTTTTTCGGCCACTCCGCCCATTTCATAAAGGATTCTACCAGGTTTAACGACGGCTACCCAATACTCGGGAGATCCTTTCCCCGAACCCATACGTGTTTCCGTCGATCTTACTGTAACTGGTTTGTCTGGAAATATACGTACCCATATTTTTCCACCACGGCGTACATTTCGTGTCATTGCGCGTCGGCCGGCTTCTATTTGTCTAGATGTAATCCAAGCAGGTTCAAGCGCTTGAAGAGCATATCGACCGAAACAAATACGATTACCGCTACAAGATATTCCTTTTAGTCTTCCTCTATGTTGTTTACGGAATCTGGTTCTTTTCGGGTTATAGTTGATGTCTCTTTCTCAATTCCATCTCTACTACAGAACTGGACATGAGAATTTCTTCTCATCCAGCTCCTCGCGAAAAATCACTAAAAAAAGAGTTTATTAAGATTAGTTTTAATAAATAAAATGTAGTTTTAATTTAATAAATAATAAATTGAATCACGGGATTCTTTAAGATAAGATTTCATCCAATCTATTAGGAATTTGTATATTTTATTTGAATATATAGAATTCAATCTGGATTTTCTTTCTATTTATAGATAATTAATGTCTAATGTCTTGTTATAAGGAATGCTTATTTTACATTTTTTATCATAGTCATTTCATATTGAATCAACAAAAAATGAGT